CCCAAGAAACAGTCACTATATGGGTGGATCGCTCATATAGTTGTAGCAACTGAAATTTTTTCCATAAAAAAGAAATCTGATTATGGGCTGTGAAGCAAAAATAAAGGGATGTGGATAAATGGAAGGATGATAGAAAGAGAGAACAAAAATATCAATGATATATGATTCCAATATGTATGGTCTATGAATCAACTCATAAAAGGCAGTGTGATAAAGCATTAATACTGATATAATCAATACTGATATAAATATATAAATGAAATATAAATAAATAAAATAATATAAAAAAAAGAAAAAAAAAAAAAAATAATAAAGAATAAAGAGCCTCGGGTTAATAAAAACTGAGGAGATTGACTCGGGAACGAATTTTGCCGGAAGCTCCATTGCAGAGTTCAGGCCTAACCATTAATGGAGAAGCTATGGGAACGACGAAACCTGTGACTGCATAGGATTCTATTGAAAACGAATCCTAATAATTCATTGGGTGGGATGGCGGAACGAACCAAGAAAAAATTTATTTATTCTGAGAGGTGTCATGAATTGACTGACACTACGAATGAAAGAGTCAATATTCGCCCGCGAAATCTTTATTTATTGGATTACAATTTTTGGCGCGATTCGATAGAGGTAAAAATAAGGATTCATTATATTCTACGTTATATTCTAAAAAAAGAAGCATTTTTTATATTTTCTATATCTAATTCTATATCTAATAATATACACGTCTAGCTGTATATTTTGTATATACATCTTCCTTTGTAACAAATTAAATATGTAACAAATTAAATATCAATAAATGCCATTCATTACTTATAATTACTTATATTAATTATTATAAATATAATAATTATTATATTTATAATAATTATACATGCGTATCTGTAATATTATTGAATCGTTTCATTCGCGAGGAGCTGGATGAGAAGAAACTCTCATGTCCGGTTCTGCAATAGAGATGGAATTAAGAAACAACCATCAACTATAACCCCAAAAGAACCAGATTTCGTAAACAACATAGAGGAAGAATGAAGGGAATATCTTATCGAGGCAATCATATTTGTTTCGGCGGATACGCTCTTCAGGCGCTTGAACCCGCTTGGATCACAGCTAGACAGATAGAAGCGGGGCGGAGAGCAATGACACGATATGCGCGTCGTGGTGGAAAAATATGGGTACGTATATTTCCCGACAAACCTGTTACAGTAAGACCTACGGAAACACGTATGGGTTCGGGAAAGGGATCCCCCGAATATTGGGTATCTGTTGTTAAACCGGGTCGAATACTTTATGAAATGGGCGGAGTATCAGAAACTATAGCCAGAGCTGCTATTGAAATAGCTGCGTGCAAAATGCCTATACGAACTCAATTTGTTATTTCACGATAGGGATGTAGAACTAAACAAAAGGGATATTGAGGATGAAAAAACAACCGCAGGTTTATTCTGGACGGACAATATTTCTTTTTTTCCTTCATCCTTTGCATTGAAATAACAGATTCAAATAAAAAATATATGATTCAACCTCAGACCCTTTTGAATGTAGCGGATAACAGCGGAGCTCGAGAATTGATGTGTATTCGAATCATAGGAGCTGGTAATCACCGATATGCTCATATTGGTGACGTTATTGTTGCTGTAATCAAAGAAGCAGTGCCAAATATGCCTCTAGAAAGATCAGAAATCATTAGAGCTGTAATTGTACGTACATGTAAAGAACTCAAACGTGACAACGGTATGATAATACGATATGATGACAATGCAGCGGTCGTCATTGATCAAGAAGGAAATCCAAAAGGAACTCGAGTTTTTGGTGCGATCGCTCGGGAATTGAGACAGTTGAATTTTACTAAAATAGTTTCATTAGCTCCCGAGGTATTATAAATACTAGTAGATGACACTATGATATAGTAGGCTATCTGAAATAGATCAAATTAATAGATTGTGTCTCACGCATATACTTTTAAAAATTTAATAATAAAAAAAAAAAAAATAAAGAAAAAAGGAAACATGTTGATTATATCAAAATTAGGAGGCACAAAAAATTATAGTTCGTTATGGGTAGGAACACTATTGCCGATATAATAACTTCTATAAGAAATGCTGACATGAATAAAAAAGGAACTGTTCGAATAACATCTACTAATACCACCGAAAACATTGTTAAAATACTTCTACGAGAAGGTTTTATTGAAAATGTTCGGAAACATCGGGAAAATAACAAATATTTCTTGGTTTCAACCCTGCGACATAGAAAGACTAGGAAAGGAATATATAGAACCGTTTTAAAGTGTATCAGCCGACCCGGTTTACGAATTTATTCCAACTATCAACGAATTCCTAAGATTTTAGGTGGAATGGGAATTGTAATTCTTTCTACTTCTCAAGGTATAATGACAGATCGAGAAGCTCGACTAGAAAGAATTGGAGGAGAAATTTTGTGTTATATATGGTGATCCTCCTCCTCTGGTATCCTAATTTTATCTCTAACTTCCCATTTGTGAAATAGAGAGGAAAAGTGAGTTATATACCTCTTCCTTCATTAGTTGATACTTCAAGGGGGTTACCTGGAATGAAAGAACAAAAATTGATTCATGAAGGTTTAATTACTGAATCACTTCCCAACGGTATGTTCCGGGTCCGTTTAGATAATGAAGATCTAATTCTAGGTTATGCTTCAGGGAGGATCCGGCGCAGTTTTATACGGATACTACCAGGAGATAGAGTAAAAATTGAAGTAAGTCGTTATGATTCAACCAGAGGACGTATAATTTATAGACTTCGCAACAAAGATTCGAACGATTAGGTGATTTTTTAAACATTCCTTTCATGGGGACACAATTCGAAGTTAAAAAAAAAAATATTCAAGAAACTTATTTTCTTCAAAAGAGTAGATTCAGAATTAAGGTAAGGAATAAGAAATATGAAAATAAGGACTTCTGTTCGTAAAATTTGTGAAAAATGTCGACTGATCCGTAGGCGCGGACGAATTATAGTGATTTGTTCCAATCCGAGACATAAACAGAGACAAGGGTAATCTTTCTAAAAAAGAACTTTATTTTCTAAAGGGGAGGACCCATGTAAGAATAAAAGATCTGTTTTAACATGAAATGGATATCTCCGTATCTTTTCTTTCTGTATATTTCTGACTCATATTTATGAGACGATAAAATATGACAAAAGCTATACCAAGAATTGGTTCACGTAGGAATGGACGTATTGGTTCACGTAAGAATGGACGTAGAATACCAAAAGGAGTTATTCATGTTCAAGCGAGTTTCAACAATACCATTGTAACTGTTACAGATGTACGAGGTCGGGTGGTTTCTTGGGCCTCCGCGGGTACTTCTGGATTCAAAGGCACAAGAAGAGGTACACCCTATGCTGCTCAAGCCGCAGCGGTAAATGCTATTCGTACAGTAGTGGATCAGGGTATGCAACGGGCAGAAGTTATGATAAAGGGCCCTGGTCTCGGAAGAGATGCAGCATTACGAGCCATTCGTAGAAGTGGTATACTATTAAGTTTAGTACGTGATGTAACACCTATGCCACATAATGGGTGTCGACCTCCTAAAAAAAGACGTGTGTAGAAATAAGAATTAAACAGAGTTCAAGAGAAATAAATGATTCAATGATCTGATCAAATATTATAATAATACTTATTATAGTATGGTTCGAGAGGAAGTAGTAGGATCCACTCGAACACTACGGTGGAAATGTGTTGAATCAAGAGTAGACAGTAAGCGTCTTTATTATGGTCGTTTCATTCTGTCCCCGCTTATGAAAGGTCAAGCCGATACCATAGGTATTGCCATGCGAAGGGCTTTACTTGGAGAAATAGAAGGAACATGTATCACACGTGCAAAATCTGAGAAAGTAGCACATGAATATTCTACGATAGTAGGTATTGAAGAATCAGTACATGAAATTTTACTAAATTTGAAAGAAATTATATTGAGAAGTAATCTGTATGGAGTTATAGACGCATCCATCTGCGTCAGGGGGCCTAGATACGTAACCGCTCAAGATATCATCTCACCACCTTACGTGGAAATAGTTGACACGACACAACATATAGCTAACCTGACGGAACCAATTGATTTGTGTATTGAATTAAAAATCAAGAGAGATCGCGGATATCGTATGAAATCCGCAAATAACTCTCAAGATGGAAGTTATCCTATAGATGCTGTATCCATGCCTGTTCGAAATGCGAATCATAGTATTCATTCTTATGGGAATGGGAATGAAAAACAAGAGATACTTTTTCTAGAAATATGGACGAATGGAAGTTTAACTCCTAAGGAAGCACTTTATGAAGCTTCTCGTAATTTGATTGATTTATTTATTCCTTTTCTACATGCGGAGGAAGAGGACATTAATTTCGAAGAAAATAAAAACTGGTTTCCTCTACCCCTTTTTACCTTTCAAGATAGATTAACTAATCTAAAGAAAAACAAAAAAGGAATTCCATTGAAATGTATTTTTATTGACCAATCAGAATTGCCTTCCAGGACCTATAACTGTCTCAAAGGGTCCAATATACATACATTATCGGACCTTTTGAATAACAGTCAAGAGGATCTTATGAGAATTGAATTTTTTCGAATAGAAGATGTAAAACAGATATTGGACACTCTACAGAAGTATTTCGCAATTGATTTATCTAAGAATAAGTTTTAATTTTAAATCCATTGTAATTATTTCATCTTCTTTTTATAATAGAAAAAAAATTAGAAAGAAAAAAAGAATAAAATTAGTTTTTAATCTTTGGCACGATCCGTATTTTCCCGGAATGGATCATAATAAAATTAAATTAATGTCTCTAGGGAATAATCACTTCAAAGTAAATCTTTCCTAGATACCTACATCATGGTATTTAACAGTTGAATCAATTTGAAAAAGACCTAAAGTTAGGGATTTATCAATAGGTAATGTTGCTCCAATACCTAACCAAAGAGCTACTACGGTACCGATCAAAAAGACTGTTGTAGCTACTGGACG